TCAAATCCTTCGGGTAAAATAAGAACAGCTCCCACATTCAAAGCCCCCTTTTTCCCATTAGCAAGAACTTGTTTCAGTTGCATATCATAGGGGATTCGAACAACTGCTTCAAATACAGTATCAGGAAGTACAGTTTGCGGAACTTCAATATCCACGGGCTTATTAGCTAAATGGCAATTTGCACATACAATTCGTCCAGTTGCTTCACGCGGATTTTCATAACCCTGCTGCGCAAAAATGGGATATGCATTTGAAATAGATACCCGAGTTATTACATATATCATAATTGATACAGAAATGGATCGAGTCATCTGTTCCTTTACCCAAGAAAAAATATTTCTATTTTGCATGGTTCAATCATTGATCCCAGAAATTTCTACAATAAATTAGAAAGGTAACTAACTAGTGTAGTTCCCTATCTACGAGTCTGCCATTGTACTAGAATATGGGACGAATACCTTGAACAGGTATAAGTATAAATAAAGAATAAGTAAGATTGAAAATACTTTCTTTATTCTTTAAACACGAAGAAACATTCTTATTTGATTGATATCAAGAGATCAAATGAGTTCTTTATTCGTTGATTGAATGATAAATGACTACAAGCGAAGGAGATACACGATTTAAATAATGGAAGATCCAATATTTCACAATTGTATCTAGAATAACTGGAAAAGTGGAAACAAGACCGGATATAATTTTATCGTTATGAGCCAATCCAAAATCGTTGTAGACCGAACCAATCATAAGTTCCCAACCATGGGTTGAATGAAATCCGATCCATAAATCAGTAACTAAAAGAATTGAAAAAGCTTTTATTGTGTCACTCAAGTTATACAGGAATTCCTGAACCCAAGAATTAAGAATAACAAGTTCTTCATTACCCAGAATACAATAACCACTTAGAATAGCGAAACAGATTATATTTGTCGATAAATTAAAAATGATATGGAGATTATACTCATCGTGTGTTTTGACTAATTGTAACGTTTCCTTGTGTATTCCTATACGAAGCTTTTGTATCTGTGTTTCAGGGTATTCCTTTATCATTTCGTCCAAGAGGAATAGTTCTTCTAATTCTATAAATTTTTCTAGAATCCTTTTCTCTTGAATATCATTCAAGAAAGTTTCGGATTGCCGGGTATTCCACCAATTAATAACCCAAGGTTCCAGACTTTTATTAAATGAAAGAGAGATCCACCAGGGCAAAAATACTATGGATACAAGATATGGGAGGGAAGTCAATGATTTTTTTTTTTTCATTTTTTATCTGTAAATTATTAATGAATCTGCTGCATTCGTGGATTTTATCATATATTTATCTGAACACAAATTCTATAACTAAGGTATCGTATCGAACCAATGAATCTATTCCCATTTTTGTGTAAAAATTTAGTCCTTGTATTTAGAAAAATTGAGATATCTCTATTGGGTAAATTCCAACTAATTTCATCTCCATTTGTTATTTGGTCCTGTCGATGAATACTTGAAAATCCACTAGAAGTAACGAATATGATTTGGATTTCGAAACAAAAAAATGCCTTCTCGGATCAATTAATTATTTCGAAATGTTTCACCGCCTAACCACAGTCCAGGAATAATGTAACCTATAAATTAGAAATATTGGGTCTAAAAAGATGAATTCTGTATTACGAAATAAATGTTCGAATATGTTTGATGAATGCATACTTAATTAGACTTTTTATTTTTATTAGTATAAATTATATAAAATTTTATTTAGTATAAATTCTAAATTGGGGGCTCCCCGCGCATAAAAAAAAAAAAAAGGGGGGTTTTGGTATAGAAAAAATGGATTTTTATTAGAGTTTAGTTGTTCCATATAAAATCTCCCACTTTTGTTTTATTTCATGTGGGTTTACCCGCTAACAGAAGGGAGAAATAAAATCTAATATGTTTTAATCAAATAAGTCTTTTGAAGAAACTTCAATTGTATTAAAAAGGGAATTAGCAAGTTCCCTCCCTCATACTGAGAAAACATTAAATTCTTCATTTCAAAATACTTCGATTGGTACACGCAAGAAATAGGCTAATTCGGCAACTTTTTGTTCAATTTCTCGTGGAGTAAGATTCTCATCAGTACCAGTCAAGGGAACCGCCCCTTGGCCTCTTATTTCCATATAAAGGACACGACGAGGATAAAGACCCTCTTTAACCTCCATTCTGATGGATTGGATATCTCTCATAAGGAAACGAAGGAAAATGCGACGATTTATTCCAGGAAATCCCCAACGAAAAATACAAACAATTCCTTCTTTTCTATCAAATCGGTCATAACCACTACCTACATTCCACGCAATTGTACACCACAAATAGGAGCTAATAAATAGACCTGCGATCCCATAAAAAGACATTATGATCCCTTGCGGAAAAAAAAATATTTGCTGAGATGGAAATACGGATATAAGATTCCTACCGAGATAACTGGAAGTTCCAACCACTAAGAACCCTAATGAACCTAAAAAAAGGCTACAGGCCAAAAAAAAATTACTTGTTTTTCGAGACCCCGTTATAAGTTCTATCCAGATATGCTCTGATCGCCAGTTCATACTATACTTACTATACTAAGGTTGTATTCGATTGGAATTGAGAGAATAACCCAAATGAATTTGACTTGACTTTTCTTGACCCCCAAGTAACTCTCATCAACTAGCACTATTTTGACGGGAACTATTAGGAGTAATTAGTTAGATAAATTGACTTTATATTTAAAATTATTCGCCGATCCATTTTTAACCAGCTATACCCATATATAATCTGCATTTATGTAGATATCGTGTATCCGTATGCATATGAGTCTCTCTCTCATTTGTGTTCGGAAAGAGCCACATATCGTACCATATTACACTAAATAAATATTTGTATTATGATCCAGTGTTGAAATAAATTGATGAGATTTGCTCTCATCGAATCTAGACAATCTTATTTTCTTGGACATGAAGAGATAAAGAAGCCATTGCAATTGCCGGAAATACTAGGCCCACTAAAGGCACAAAAATAGAGGGTAGATCTGTCATAGAATGGGTGCCCCAATTTAATATTTGTATTTTAAAGATATCTTATGATAAGTATATCTAATATAAATAATATTAAGTAGTTAATAAGTGCAAGGAATATAGACCTGAATTAAGTGTACCTAATTCATCGTTCTACATAAATATGTATGATAATTCACTTTAATATAAAAAACTTTCCTATTCTTCTTCTTCCATCCTTTTTTTATTCTTTCTCTTTCTATTTTTGTTTTTTTTTACTAAGGGTATTTAAGAGTTTATTATGAGTTCGCGACTTTCACTAATCGAATCCAACAAAGCAAACGGTAACTCGATTCTATAATAAAAAATCAAAGTGAGGGTTCTTTCACTCCTTTCTATAATATATCATAATTTGAATCTTAATATTAATTATAAGATATAAGATTCAAATATGATATATTATTAAATTAATAATTTAATAAGATAATAAGATATATTTATATTATTGTCTCTATTAAAATGAAATTAATACGTTAAGAAGGCCAAATCAAATTCTTTTTTTATTAATGTCTTTCCTTCCCCCAATTCCTCGGAAGGAGAAACTTACTCTTTTATCTTTTTTATCCTATTGATTTATAAAGGATTCATGATTAGTAATCATGAATTAGGGATAAGATAAAAAATAGAATAATTGATCTGGAGGAAAAAATAATAATTATCTGAAACTTCCGGCTCTTACTACAAGTGGAACGAACTTATGTCACCAAAGAAAACACCATTCTTCTTAACTTAAGTTTTTTTTTTTTTTTTTACGATGAACTAAATACTCGTTCGCTACAAATAATTGAATTGAATCGAGTGCTATACTTTAATATATTGAATTTTGATTCAGAGGAAAGAAACCGTGGAGCTGAAATAACTCACTCAGAACACCTCTTAAAGGATTACGTGGTACGATTGGGTCGAATAAGCCCTTATGGAATGAATACTCAGCCGCTTGTGAACCATCGGGTACTGTTTTATTCAATGTTTGTTCAATTACTCTTTTACCCGCAAATGCAATGTAGGCATTTGGTTCAGCAATAATGACATCTCCCAACATACCAAAACTGGCTGTTACTCCACCAGTTGTAGGAGATGTAAGGATTGATATATAGAATAACTTTTTATTTGATTGATAATCATATAAAGCAGAAGATATTTTAGCCATTTGCATCAAGCTCAAACTTCCTTCTTGCATGCGTGCTCCCCCAGAAGCACACACAATAATGACAGGTAAAGATCGATTAGTAGCATACTCGATCAAACGGGTGATTTTCTCGCCGACTACGGATCCCATACTACCTCCCATAAACTGAAAATCCATAACCCCAACTGCTATTGGAATACCATTTAGTTGACCTATGCCTGTTTGAACAGCTTCAGTTAAACCTGTTTTTCTTTGATAAGAATCAATACGATCTTTATAAGGTTCTTCCTCTGAATGAAATTCAATAGGGTCCATAGAGACCATCTCTTCATCCATAGGATCCCAAGTGCCCGAATCAATCAAAAGTTCGATTCTATCTGAACTACTCATTTTCAAATGATATCCACACTGTTCACAAATATTCATTTTTGACTTAAAAAATTTTTTATAATTTAATCCATAACAATTTTCGCATTGAACCCATAAATGTTTGTATCTTTGATTTATATCGAAATCATTAGACTCTTCTCTTATATTGAGATCGCTGCCATTATTACTAGTTTTTATACTCGAATTCCCACTTTCACTACTTTCAGTATAAATGAAACTATAATTATAACTGTTACTGTAATAATCGGTATCACCTGAAATAGAACTATTAATACTAACTTCAAAATGAAGATAACTATTAATGCAACTATTAATGTGATTATTCCAACTAGATTGAGTATCATACATGTAATGATAATAGTAGTTCTTGGACCCACTATTCAAATAACTAGAAAAAAAACTTTCTAGTTCACTCATAAACATAAAAG